TTGATACATTTCGAAATCGAGAGATGTCCACCGGGGGAGGCTCTATCAGACAACAATTAGCCAATCTAGATTTACGAATTATTATAGATTCTTCATTGGTAGAATGGAAAGAATTGGAGGAAGAGGAACCCACAGGGAATGAATGGGAAGATCGGAAAGTTGGAAGAAGAAAAGATTTTTTGCTTAGACGCATGGAATTGGCTAAGCATTTTATTCGAACAAATATAGAACCAAAATGGATGGTTTTGTGTCTATTACCAGTTCTTCCTCCTGAGTTGAGACCAATCTATCATATAGATGAGGATAAACTAGTGACCTCGGATATTAATGAAATCTATAGAAGAATTATCTATCGGAATAATACTCTTACAGATCTATTAACAACAAGTATAGCTACGCCAGAAGAATTAATAATATCTCAGGAAAAATTGCTACAAGAAGCCGTGGATGCACTTCTTGATAATGGAATTTGTGGACAACCAATGAGGGATGATCATAATAGAGTTTACAAGTCGCTTTCAGATGTAATTGAAGGCAAAGAAGGAAGAGTTCGCGAGACTCTGCTTGGTAAACGGGTCGATTATTCAGGACGGTCAGTCATTGTCGTCGGCCCTTCACTTTCATTACATCGATGTGGATTGCCTCGGGAAATAGCAATAGAACTTTTCCAGGCATTTGTAATTCGCGACCTAATTAGAAAAAATATTGCTTCGAACATCGGAGTTGCTAAGAGTCAAATTCGGAAAAAAAAACCGATTGTATGGGAAATACTTCAGGAAATTCTGGATGACCATCCTGTATTGTTGAATAGAGCGCCTACTCTGCATAGATTAGGCATACAGGCATTCCTCCCTATTTTAGTGGAGGGGCGTGCTATTTGTTTACATCCATTAGTTTGTAAGGGCTTCAATGCAGACTTTGACGGGGATCAAATGGCTGTTCATGTGCCTTTATCTTTGGAAGCTCAAGCAGAGGCACGTTTACTTATGTTTTCTCATATGAATCTTTTGTCTCCAACTATTGGAGATCCCATTTCTGCACCAACTCAAGATATGCTTAGTGGACTCTATGTCTTAACGAGTGGAAATCGTCGGGGTATTTGTGTAAATAGGTATAATCCATGTAATCGCAGAAACTATCAAAATGAAGATAATAAGTATACAAAAAAAAAAGAACCCTTTTTTTGTAATGCCTATGATGCAATTGGAGCTTATCGGCAAAAACGAATCAATTTAGGTAGTTCTTTGTGGCTGCGGTGGCGACTAGATCAACGCGTTATTGCTGCAAGAGAAACTCCCATCGAAATTCACTATGAATCTTTGGGGACCTATTATGAGATTTATGGACACTATCTAATAGTAAGAAGTATAAAAAAAGAAATTCTTTATATATATATTCGAACCACTCTTGGTCATATTTCTCTTTATCGAGAAATAGAAGAAGCCATACAAGGGTTTTGGCAGGGCTGTTGTAATTCTATGCTACCAGCGGGAATTCGAGTCTCACCGGGTTAACTAGGACTAGAATTGCGGAATTTCTACATGAATCAAGATCTATAAAAGGAAGTTTTCCAATCACTGACTCAAACCCATTGTCAAATTCTACTCAGCGCAATATGGAGGTACTGATGGCAGAACGACCCACTCAGGTCTTTCACAATAAAGTGATAGACGGAACTGCCATGAAACGACTTATTAGTCGATTTATTGATCACTATGGAATAGGATATACATCACATATCCTGGATCAAGTAAAGACTCTGGGTTTCCGACAAGCTACCGCCGCATCCATTTCATTAGGAATTGATGATCTTTTAACAATACCTTCTAAAAGATGGCTAGTTCAAGACGCTGAACAACAAAGTTTTATTTTGGAAAAACACCATCATTATGGGAATGTACACGCGGTAGAAAAATTACGTCAATCGATCGAGATCTGGTATGCCACAAGTGAATATTTGCGACAAGAAATGAATCCGAATTTTCGGATGACCGATCCTTTTAATCCAGTGCATATAATGTCTTTTTCGGGAGCCAGAGGAAATGCCTCTCAGGTACATCAATTAGTAGGTATGAGAGGATTAATGTCGGATCCCCAAGGACAAATGATTGATTTACCCATTCAAAGCAATTTACGTGAAGGACTCTCTTTAACAGAATATATTATTTCTTGCTACGGAGCCCGTAAAGGAGTTGTGGATACCGCTATTCGAACATCAGATGCAGGATATCTCACGCGCAGACTTGTTGAAGTAGTTCAACACATTGTTGTACGTCGAACAGATTGTGGCACCGTCCGAGGTATTTCTGTAAGTCCTCGAAATGGAATGATGGCGGACAGGATTTTTATCCAAACATTAATTGGGCGTGTATTAGCAGATCATATATATATAGGTTCGCGATGCATTGCTACTAGAAATCAAGATATTGGGGTTGGGCTTGTCAATAGATTCATAACTTTTAGAGTACAACCCATCTCTATTCGAACCCCCTTTACTTGTAGGAGTACATCTTGGATTTGTCAATTATGTTATGGCCGGAGTCCAGCTCATGATGACCTGGTCGAATTGGGAGAAGCTGTAGGTATTATTGCAGGTCAATCGATTGGAGAACCGGGCACTCAATTAACATTAAGAACTTTTCATACCGGCGGGGTATTCACAGGGGGCACTGCAGAACACGTGCGAGCCCCTTCTAATGGAAAAATAAAATTCAATGAGGATTTGGTTCATCCGACACGTACACGTCATGGACATCCTGCTTTTCTATGTTCTAGAGACTTGTATGTAACTATTGAGAGTGAAGATATTATACACAATGTGTGTATTCCGCCCAAAAGTTTTCTCTTAGTTCAAAACGATCAATATGTAGAATCAGAACAAATCATTGCTGAGATTCGCGCGAGAACATCCACTTTGAATTTGAAAGAGAAGGTTCGAAAACATATTTATTCTGACTCAGAAGGTGAAATGCATTGGAATACCGATGTGTACCATGCACCCGAATTCACATATGGTAATATTCATCTCTTACCAAAAACAAGTCATTTATGGATATTATTAGGGGAGCCCTGGAAATCCAGTCTAGGCCCCTGTTCGATCCACAAGGATCAAGATCAAATGAACGCTTATTCTCTTTCTGTTAAGCGAAGATATATTTCTAACCCCTCAGTAACTAATAATCAAGTGAGACACAAATTTTTTAGTTCGTATTTTTCTGGTAAAAATCAAAAAGGAGATAGGATTCCTGATTATTCAGAACTTAATCGAATGACATGTATTGGTCGTTGTAATCTTAGATATCCGGCCATTCTCGAGGGGAATTCTTATTTATTGGCAAAGAGGCGAAGAAATAGAGTCATCATCCCACTCGAATCAATTCAAGAAGGCGAGAACCAACTAATACCTTCTTCAGGTATCTCAATTGAAATCCCCAGAAATGGTATTCTCCGTAGAAATAGTATTCTTGCTTATTTCGATGATCCTCGCTATATCAGAAAGAGCTCGGGACTTACTAAATATGAGACCAGAGAACTTAATTCAATCGTCAACGAAGAGGATTTGATTGAGTATCGAGGAGTCAAGGTATTTTGGCCAAAATACCAAAAGGAAGTAAATCCCTTTTTTTTTATTCCCATGGAAGTCCACATTTTGTCCGAATCTTCTTCCATAATGGTACGGCACAATAGTATTATTGGGGTAGATACACAAATCACTTTAAATAGAAGAAGTCGGGTAGGCGGATTGGTCCGAGTGAAGAAAAAAGCAGAAAAAATTAAACTGATAATATTTTCTGGAGATATCCATTTTCCTGGAAAGACAAATGAGGCATTCCGATTGATACCACCAGGAGGGGGAAAACAAAATTCCAAAGAATACAAAAAATTAAAAAATTGGCTATATATCCAACGAATCAAACTTTCCAGGTATGAAAAAAAATATTTTGTTTTGGTTCAACCCGTAGTCCCATATAAAAAAACGGATGGTATAAATTTAGGAAGACTTTTCCCGCCGGATCTCTTGCAGGAAAGTGATAATCTACAACTTCGAGTTGTCAATTATATCCTTTATTACGACCCAATTCTTGAAATTTGGGACACAAGTATTCAATTAGTTCGGACTTGTTTAGTGTTGAATTGGGACCAAGACAAAAAGATTGAAAAGGCCTGTGCTTCCTTTGTTGAAATAAGGACAAATGGTTTGATTAGAGATTTTCTAAGAATCGACTTAGCAAAGTCACCTATTTCGTATACCGGAAAAAGGAACGATCTATCGGGTTCAGGATTGATCTCTGAGAATGGATCAGATCGCGCTAATGTCAATCCATTTTCTTCCATTTATTCCTATTCCAAGGCAAGGATTCAAGAATCCCTTAATCCAAATCAAGGAACTATTCATACGTTATTGAATCGAAATAAGGAATCTCAGTCTTTGATAATTTTGTCATCATCCAATTGTTCTCGAATAGGCCCATTCAACGATGTAAAATCTCCCAATATTCTAAAAGAATTAATCAAAAAAGACCCCCGAATTCCAATTAGGAATTTGTTGGGCCCCTTAGGAACAGGCTTTCCAATTTCTAATTTTGATTTATTTTCCCATTTAATAACCCATAATCAGATCTTGGTAACTAACTATTTCCAACTTGATAATTTAAAACAGATTTTTCAAATACTTAAATATTATTTACTGGATGAAAATGGTAAAATTTATAATCCCTATTCCTGCAGTAACATCATTTTGAATCCATTAAATTTGAATTGGTATTTTCTCCATTACAATTATTGTGAAGAGACATCTACAATCGTTAGTCTTGGGCAGTTTCTTTGTGAAAATGTATGTATAGCCAAAAAAGGACCCCATTTAAAATCGGGTCAAGTTCTAATTCTTCAAGTTGATTCTGTGGTAATACGATCAGCTAAGCCTTATTTGGCTACTCCAGGAGCAACTGTTCATGGACATTATGGGGAAATCATTTACGAAGGAGATACATTAGTTACAT